AAAAAGAACTCGGTTGTGTAATGATAAAACTAAAAAAGAATATTTACCAAAAATATATGATCCTTTCTTAAATGGACCCTATCGCGGACGAATCAAAAAATTGTTTTCACTCTCAATTATAAATGAAATTTCTATAAAAAATTATATAGAAAAGTTTTGTATAAATAAGATTCATAGTATCCTTCTTATTATTAATCGCCTAGAATTTGAACAGAAACTAAATCCATTTGATAGAAAAGCATGCGCAAAGCAAATTTATTATTTATTGAACTTAATCAATGAATTTGCTGTAAAATCAACATCAAGTTTAAATTTTAAAAGACCCTTTTTAGTTCCTGAACACGAACAAGTAAGAATTGATTCAGAAGATAGAATAAAAATTTTCAAATTTTTATTTGATGCAGATAGAACTCTTCCCAACGAGAAAACGAAAAAAAAAAAATCTATTGCACTAAAAGAAATCCATAAAAAAGTCCCTCGGTGGTCATACAAATTAATTAACGATTTGGAACAACAGGAGGGAGAAACTGAGGAAAGTGTGGTAGAAGATCATGAGATTCGCTCAAGAAAAGCCAAACGTGTAGTTATTTTTACTGATAACCAACAGAATACTGATACTGATACTTATAATAATACCCAAGAAACTAATAATACTGATCAAACAGACGAAGTAGCTTTGATACGTTATTCACAACAATCAGATTTTCGTCGAGACATAATCAAAGGCTCCGTGCGTGCTCAAAGACGTAAAATAGTTACTTGGAAATTCTTTGAGGCAGATGTGCATTCCCCCCTTTTTTTGGACCGAATAGACAAATCCCCCCTTTTTTCTTTTGATATTTCCGAACGGATAAACCTAATTTTGAGAAATTGTATGTGGACAAACGCAGAACTCAAAATTTCGGATTATAAAGAGAAAACCACAGAAGAAAGTGAGAAAAAAAAAGAAGAGGATAAAAAAGAAGAAGACAAAAGAAAGGAGAAAGTACGTATAGAAATAGCGGAAGCCTGGGATAGTATTTTACTTGCTCAAGTAATAAGAGGTTTTTTGTTAGTAATCCAATCGATTCTTAGAAAATATATTATATTGCCTTCATTGATAATAGTTAAAAATACCGCCCGTATGCTATTATTTCAATTTCCCGAATGGTCCGAGGATTTAAAGGATTGGAATAGAGAAATGCATGTTAAATGCACCTATAATGGCGTTCAATTATCAGAAAAAGAATTTCCAAAAAACTGGTTAACAGACGGTATTCAGATTAAGATTCTATTTCCTTTTCGTCTGAAACCTTGGCACAGATCTAACCTACGAGCCCCTTATAACGATCCAATGAAAAAGAAAGATTCCAAAAATGATTTTTGTTTTTTAACAATTTTTGGAATGGAAGCTGAATTCCCTTTTGATTCTCCCAGAAAACAACTTTCATTTTTTGAACCTATTTTTAAAGAACTCAAAAGAAAAGTTTTAAAATTGAAAAAGAAATGCTTTCTAATTCTAAGAATTTTAAAAGAAAAAACAAAATTGTTTCTAAATGTTTCAAAAGAAACAAAAAAATGGGTCATTAAAAGCATTCAGTTTTTAAAAGAAATAAAAAAAGAACTCTCAAAAATAAACCCAATTCTCCTGTTTGGATTGAGAAAAAGAAAAGTATATGAATTTGAATTGAGTAAAACTAAAAAAGATTCGATAATCAGTAATTTGATGATTCATGAATCGTCCATTCAAACTATACCTCGGGATTGGACAAATTATTCATTGACAGAAAAAAAAATGCAGGATCTAACTGATAGAACAAACACAATCATAAATCAAATAGAAAAAATAAAAAATGAAAAAAAAAGGGGATTTCTAATTCCAGATCGAAATATTAGTTCTAACAAAATAAGTGATGATGATAAAAGGTTGGAATCACAAAAAAATATTTGGCAGATATTAAAAAGAAAAAATGTTCGATTAATCCGGAAATCACATTATTTTTTTAAAATTTTCATTGAAAGGATATACATAGATATCTTTCTGTGGATCATTAATATTCCTAGGATCAATACACAACCATTTCTTGAATCAATAAAAAAAATTATTAATAAATACATTACCAATAATGAAACAAATCAAGAAAAAATTGATAAAACAAATCAAAGTTTAATTCACTTTATTTCGACTCTAAAAAAGGCACTTTATAATACTAATATTAGTAATAAGAATTCAAATAATTTTTGTGACTTATCCTACTTTTCACAAGCCTATGTATTTTACAAACTCTCACAAACCCAATTTATTAATTTCTATTTATATAAGTTAAAATCTGTCTTTCAATATAATGGAGCAGCCCTTTTTATTAAAAATGAAATAAAGGATTCTTTTGTTGGAACACAAGAATTGTTTCATTCTCAATTAAAACATAAGAATCGTCAGAAGTCTGGAATGAATCAATGGACAAATTGGTTAAGGAATCATTATCAATATGATATATCTCAGATTAGATGGTCTAGACTAGTAACACAAAAATGGCGAAATAGATTCAATCAACACTGTATGAATCAAAATAAGGATTTATGCAATTCATCTAAAAAAATGAAATTTATTCACTACGAAAAACAAAATAATTTTGAAAAGGCTTCATTACTGAATCAAAAGGAGAGTTTTAAAAAACAATATAGATATGATCGGTTAGCATATAAATCTATTAATTCTGAAGATACGAAGTACTCTTCAATTTATGAATCGCCATTTCACGTAAAAAATAACCAAGAAGTTTTTTCTAATTCCAACACACATAAACGAAAATTATTTAATATGATGGAAGGTATTCCTATTATCCCTATCAATAATGATCTAGTACAAGATGATATTAGAGATATGGAGAAAAATATGGATAGAAAATATTTTGATTGGAGAATTATCCATTTTTGTCTTAGAAAGAAAGTCGATATCGAAGCCTGGATAAATATTGATACTGACAGTAATAAAAAATCTACTAAGGCTAAGCTTAATAATTATCAAATAATTGATAAAATAAAAAAGAAAGATCTTTTTTACCTCACGATTCATCAAGATCAAGAAATCAACCTATCCAATCAAAAAGGGGTTTTGGATTGGATGGGAATGAATGAAGAAATATTAAATCGTCCCATATCAAATCTTGAACATTGGTTCTTCCCAGAATTTTTGATACTTTATAATTTGTATAAAACTAAACCGTGGTTTATACCAATAAAATTACTTCTTTTAGATTCTAATATAAATGAAAACGCTACTGATATTGAAAACAAAAGCATCGCTGGAAATAAAAAAAGAGATCCTTTTATATCCTCCAATGAAAAAAAATCTCTTGAATTAAAAAAACGAAATAAAGGTCAAAAAGAATCCGCGGACCAAGCAAACCTTGAATCCGCTCTTTCAAACCAAGAAAAAGATGTTGAAGAAGATTATATGGGATCGGACATGAAAAAACATAAAAATAAAAAGCAATACAAGAACAATACAAAAGCGGAGTTTTATTTCTTGCTAAAAAGGTATTTGCATTTTCAATTGCGATGGGATGATATTTTAAATAAAAAAATAATCAATAACATCAAAGTATATTGTCTCCTGCTTAGACTGATAAATCCAAGAGAAATAACTATATCCTCTATTCAAAGGGGAGAAATGAGTCTGGATATTCTGATGATTCAGAAAAATTTAACTCTTACAGAATTGATCAAAAGAGGAATTTTTATTATTGAACCGATTCGTCTATCTATAAAAAATGATGGACAATTTATTATGTATCAAACCGTTGGTATTTCATTGGTTCATCAAAGTAAACACCAAATTAATCAAAAATACCGAGAAAAAAACCATGTTGATAAGAATTCTGATGATAAGAATTCTGATAAAGTCATTACCAAATATCAAAAGATGACTGGAAATAGAGATAAAAATAATTATGATTTGTTTGTTCCTGAAAATCTTTTATCACCCAGACTTCGGAGAGAATTTAGAATTCTAATTTGTTTCAATTCTAGGAATAGAAATAATATGCATAAAAATTCAGCATTGGGGAATGGGAATAAGGTAAACAGCCAGGGTTTGGATAAAAGCAAAGGATTAAAAAAAAAACTTATTAAATTAAAGTTATTTCTTTGGCCCAATTATCGATTAGAAGATTTAGCTTGTATGAATCGGTATTGGTTTGATACCAATAACGGCAGTCGTTTCGGTATGGTAAGGATACATATGTATCCGCGATTGAAAATTTATTACTAGTCCATTTTTGCTATATTTCCCATCCCATATCACAGCGGGTCTATGACGACAAAGAGGTGCACACATCCATTGTCTTACATTCCATTCTGATACATGATACTAATTCAATGACCTATCAATTCGATCTAGAAATGAATCAATAAAACCTTCTGATTGTAGGACTAAGTTTTTATCTTTTGGGAGTGCAGAAAACAACCACCCTTTTGTATACCTTTTCAAATGTATACCTTTTCAAATCGAATTTAAAAATGAAAATCGGATTGATTCAATTTGATTTAAAAAAATCCAAAATTTATAACGAAATTAAGATTATTGTCTATACCAAACTAAAACGAGTGACATTATTATTACTGATCAATAAATATATCTATCAACAAAAATATCTTAAAAAAGGAGGGGGTTTCATTTTATGGTAAAAAATTCATTCATCTCAGTTATTTCACAAGAAGAAAAAGAAGAAAACAGGGGATCTGTTGAATTTCAAATATTTAGTTTCACCAATAGGATACGAAGACTTACTTCACATTTACAATTACACAAAAAAGACTATTTATCTCAGAGAGGTCTACGTAAAATTCTGGGAAAACGCCAACGACTGCTATCTTATTTGTCAAAGAAAAATAAAATGGGTTATAAAGAATTAATTAATCGGTTGGATATTCGGGAATTAAAAACTCGTTAATTTGAAGAGGCATTTTGAATTATTTGATTTATTAGATCTTGAATTTGAATGAACTTTTTTTCATTTTCATAAATTCATGAAAGAATGAATTAAGGAAAAACCTATGAATATACCAGCTACAAGAAAAGACCTCATGGTAGTCAATATGGGTCCCCACCATCCATCAATGCATGGTGTTCTTCGACTTATCATTACTCTAGATGGTGAAGATGTTATTGACTGTGAACCAATATTGGGTTATTTACACCGAGGGATGGAAAAAATTGCGGAAAACCGAACAATTATACAATATTTGCCTTATGTAACACGTTGGGATTATTTAGCTACTATGTTCACAGAAGCAATAACGGTAAATGGACCGGAACAGCTGGGAAATATTCAAGTACCTAAAAGAGCCAGCTATATCAGAATAATTATGTTGGAGTTGAGTCGTATAGCTTCTCATCTGTTATGGCTCGGTCCTTTTATGGCGGATATTGGTGCACAGACTCCTTTTTTCTATATTTTCAGAGAAAGAGAATTAGTATATGATCTATTCGAAGCTGCCACCGGTATGAGAATGATGCATAATTATTTTCGGATCGGGGGAGTAGCGGCTGATCTACCTCATGGCTGGATAGATAAATGTTTGGATTTCTGCAATTATTTTTTAACAAGGGTTGCTGAATATCAACAACTTATTACACGCAATCCAATTTTTTTAGAACGAGTCGAGGGGGTAGGCATTATTGGTCGAGAGGAAGTAATAAATTGGGGTTTATCGGGACCAATGCTGCGAGCGTCCGGAATACAATGGGATCTTCGTAAAGTTGATCAGTATGAGTGTTACGACGAATTTGATTGGGAAGTACAGTGGCAAAAAGAAGGAGATTCATTGGCTCGTTATCTAGTCCGAATTGGTGAAATGATAGAATCCATAAAAATTATTCAACAGGCTCTCGAAGGAATTCCGGGGGGGCCATATGAGAATTTAGAAATCCGATACTTTGATAGAGAAGGGAATCCAGAATGGAATGATTTTGAATATCGCTTTATTAGTAAAAAACCTTCTCCTACATTTGAATTGCCGAAACAAGAACTTTATGTGAGAGTCGAAGCCCCAAAAGGAGAATTGGGGATTTTTCTGATAGGGGATCGGAGTGGTTTTCCTTGGAGATGGAAAATTAGACCGCCGGGTTTTATCAATTTGCAAATTCTTCCTCAGTTAGTTAAAAGAATGAAATTGGCTGATATTATGACAATACTAGGTAGTATAGATATCATTATGGGAGAAGTTGATCGTTGAAATGATAATTGATACACCAGAAGTACAAGATATCGATTCTTTTTCTAGATTGGAATTTTTAAAAGAGGTCTATGGAATTATATGGTTATTTATTCCTATTTTGACTCTTGTATTGGGAATCACAATAGGCGTACTGGTAATTGTATGGTTAGAAAGAGAAATATCCGCGGGAATACAACAACGTATTGGACCTGAATACGCCGGCCCTTTGGGAGTTCTTCAAGCTCTAGCAGATGGGACAAAACTTCTTTTCAAAGAAAATCTTTTTCCATCTAGAGGGGATACTCGTTTATTCAGTATCGGTCCATCCATAGCAGTTATATCAATTTTAGTAAGCTATTTAGTAGTTCCGTTTGGTTATCGCCTTGTTTTAGCGGATCTCAATATTGGTGTTTTTTTATGGATTGCCATTTCAAGTATTGCTCCCATTGGACTTCTTATGTCAGGATACGGGTCAAATAATAAATATTCCTTTTTAGGTGGTCTACGAGCTGCTGCTCAATCGATTAGTTATGAAATACCATTAACTTTATGTGTGTTATCCATATCTCTACGTGCGATTCGTTGATATATAGACATAAGCTTTTCTTTATTCTTTCTTTCTAGGAAAGTGGTGGAATGAATTGAGTAGAGTAGATATCTTCATTTTTTTTTATTAATTATTCGGATTTCGGATTGAAGAATTAAATCAAATAGTTATATGAGTGAAAAAAAACAGCTTATATATAATATATAAATAAGTATAAATAAGATAATTTAGAATATATAAATTCGCAGTAAAAATATTGAGTCTCATTTTCCATGTATAAGAGTTAAAGAGTTAAGCGGAAATAAACATAAGAAACCGTTTACCCCAAGATTGGTTGATTAGTCATCCTGACTTGAAGCGGGCTCAAAAGATCCACCGTATTGAGTTTTCACTATTATTTGTATGTATTACCATACACGTATTATCATAACGGGGGGTTGAACAAAAACGAGTGGATGGTTAGAAACACCAAAATATGAAACGGATTTGTAATGGAAATGGAGATTATGTAAATTATCCAAAAGAACATTTTGACATAATATACAAACTAAAGAATACTAATTGGGGCTTAAAGTTGGTAGAAATTATTAGGCAGTACTCCCCAAGGCACGATTCCAATCCAGAGTATGCTCCTATCCACCGATTAAATACATAACTATTGGGAACGAAAAAACCCTTTACTTTCTTTTGTAAGCCCTCTTTTTCTCAGAAATAGAAAGAAGAATAGGAACGAAAAAAAAAAAAGAGAAAGA